GCAATTGGGGTTATGGATTTTCACTTTATAGGGGGTAGTATGGGATCCGTAGTAGGTGAGAAAATCACCCGTTTGATCGAATATGCTGCCAATCAATTTTTACCTCTTATTCTAGTATGTGCTTCTGGAGGAGCACGTATGCAAGAAGGAAGTTTGAGCTTGATGCAAATGGCTAAAATATCTTCTGCTTTATATGATTATCAAGTAAATAAAAAGTTATTCTATGTCTCGATCCTTACATCTCCTACTACTGGTGGAGTGACGGCTAGTTTTGGTATGTTGGGGGATATCATTATTGCCGAACCCAATGCTTACATCGCATTTGCGGGTAAAAGAGTAATTGAGCAAACATTGAATATAACAGTACCTGAAGGTTCACAAGAGGCTGAATATTTATTCCATAAGGGCTTATTTGATTCAATTGTACCGCGTAATCTTTTAAAGGGCGTTCTTAGTGAGTTATTTCAGCTCCATGCTTTCTTTCCTTTGACTCCAAATTAAATGAAGTAGAGCTTTAAATTATTCAATTTTTTTTATCATTTATTATTATAATAAAATTAGTATAATTAGTAATAAAAAATATAAATAAATATAAATAATAATATAAATATAAATAATAATATAAAATATAAATAGAATTCAAAAATATAATTAAATAAAAAAATAAAATAGAATTCAATATTAAATATAATAATTATATAATATTATATAATTCTATTATAATAGAATTATACTATTCTAAAATTCATTCTAAAATGCTAAAATGAATATTCAATATTACTATTTTTTTTTATTATATTTAAAATTAGAATTCTAATTAATTAATTAATATTGAATTTATATTAATAATTTATTATATATACTCATACTCATTTAGATATACTTAGTAGAATTCTATATAGATTTCTATATAAAAATCTACTTTGTATAAGTATATATGATATGAATTCTGGTGATTCAAAAATCTCTTTATAACAATATAAAAATAGAAAAATAACAGGTAAAAATCTTAATAGAACAATAACAAAAAACTAAAAAAATAACAGGTACAAATATTAAATCGAGGTACCCATTCTATGACAACTTTCTTCAGCAACTTACCCTCTATTTTTGTGCCCTTAGTAGGCCTAGTATTTCCGGCAATTGCAATGGCTTCTTTATTTATCCATGTTCAAAAAAACAAGATTTTTTAGATACGGACAGCAGTAGGGACAAATCTCATCTATTTTTTTAGATCTAGAAGCAATTCGATGAATTACTCCTAAAGGTTTACATAAAAATAGTACTAGTTGATGGGAGTTACTTCGCAAACAAGGAAAAGTCAAATAAAATTCATTTGGTTGGGTTATTTTCTCAATTCCAAAAAAACACAACTGGATCTAATATGGGTTGGCGATCAGAACGTATATGGATAGAACTTATAACGGGGTCTCGAAAAACAAGTAATTTCTGCTGGGCCATTATCCTTTTTTTAGGTTCATTAGGGTTCTTATTGGTTGGAACTTCGAGTTATCTTGGTAGGAATTTGCTATCCTTATTTCCGTCTCAGCAAATTCTTTTTTTTCCACAAGGGATCGTGATGTCTTTCTATGGAATCGCTGGTCTCTTTATTAGCTCTTATTTGTGGTGTACAATTTTGTGGAATGTAGGTAGTGGTTATGATCGATTCGATAGAAAAGAGGGAATAGTGTGTATTTTTCGTTGGGGATTTCCTGGAAAAAATCGTCGTATCTTTCTCCGATTCCTTATGAAAGACATTCAGTCCATCAGAATAGAAGTTAAAGAGGGTATTTATACTCGTCGTGTCCTTTATATGGAAATCAGAGGACAGGGGGTCATTCCCTTGACTCGTACTGATGAGAATTTGACTCCACGAGAAATTGAACAAAAAGCGGCAGAATTGGCCTATTTCTTGCGTGTACCAATTGAAGTATTTTAAAAAAAAACGAACTGAAAAATGAATGCTTTCTTAAAAAAAACGGAAAAAATTCTTGAATTTTTTTTTGAAATATTTGCTATTTTTTTTTGTATTTTGATAGTTGATAGAAAGGGTGTTCTTTTGTTTCGAAATCCAACTAATATTCATTACTTGAAGTGCTCTTTCATGCATTCATCGAAAGGGGCAATTGCGTCGAATTTTAGAAATTGATATCTTTGGAAACAATATTCTTTCTTCATTCAAATTGGAAGCAGACTCTTTCTTTTTCTTATTCTATTTGTGTATTCTTTCTAAATTCAAGAACTAATTCCCGAATTGCACAAATAAAAAAACGTGAGAATCGATTTATAGGCTCTATGACTTGTAATAGAACTTATGCTTGATAGAAATATTCTTATCATATAGAGTTGACGAATGAGGTGAAGCTGACTTCATTAAAGACGAAAAATGGCAAAAAAGAAAGCATTCATTCCCCTTCTATATCTTACATCTATAGTCTTTTTGCCCTGGTGGATCTCTTTCTCGTTTAAGAAAAATATGGAATCTTGGGTTACTAATTGGTCAAATACTAGGCAATCCGAAATTCTCTTGAATGATATTCAAGAAAAGAGTATTCTAAAAAAATTCATAGAATTAGAGGAACTGTTACTCTTGGATGAAATGATAAAGGAATACCCGGAAACACGTCTACAAAACCTTCGTATCGGAATCTACAAAGAAACGATCCAATTGATCAAGACGCACAACGAAGATCTTATGAATACGATTTTGCACTTCTCGACAAATATAATCTGTTTCGTTATTTTAAGTGGTTATTCTATTCTAGGTAATCAAGAACTTATTATTCTTAACTCTTGGGTTCAAGAATTCCTATATAACTTAAGCGACACAATAAAAGCTTTTTCTATTCTTTTATTAACTGATTTATGTATAGGATTCCATTCGACCCATGGTTGGGAACTAATGATTGGTTCTGTCTATAAAGATTTTGGATTTGCTCATAATGATCAAATTATATCCGGTCTTGTTTCCACTTTTCCAGTCATTCTAGATACAATTTTGAAATATTGGATTTTCCGTTATTTAAATCGTGTATCTCCGTCACTTGTAGTGATTTATCATTCAATGAATGACTGAAAAAAGGATCCACTGATCCAATTCTAAAGTTTGTTATTTTGTACAAAAGCTAACCATTCAAAAATTGACTTATTCTTTTTTTTTTCTTTTTCTTTCTACTCATCCAGCGGATTCCTCCTATATTCCAGTAAAATTCTTTCAGTACATAGCAGAATTATGGATAGGGAACTGTACCAGTGACCAACCAAATTTTATTGTAGAACTTTTCAGGATCAATGATTGGACCATGCAAACTAGAAATTACTGTTCTTGGATAAAGGAAGAGATTACTCGATCAATTTCCGTATCGCTCATGATATATATAATAACTCGAGCACCCATTTCAAATGCATATCCCATTTTTGCACAGCAGGGTTATGAAAATCCGCGAGAAGCAACTGGCCGTATTGTATGTGCCAATTGCCATTTAGCTAATAAGCCCGTGGATATCGAGGTTCCACAAGCGGTACTTCCTGATACTGTATTTGAAGCAGTTGTTCGAATTCCTTATGATATGCAAGTGAAACAAGTTCTTGCTAATGGTAAAAAGGGGGCTTTAAATGTGGGGGCTGTTCTTATTTTACCGGAGGGGTTTGAATTGGCTCCCCCCGATCGTATTTCGCCTGAGATTAAAGAAAAAATAGGTAATCTGTCTTTTCAAAGCTATCGTCCCACTAAAAAAAATATTCTTGTGGTAGGCCCTGTTCCTGGTCAGAAATATAATGAAATAACCTTTCCTATTCTTTCCCCCGATCCCGCTACTAAGAGAGATGTTCACTTCTTAAAATATCCAATATACGTAGGCGGGAACAGGGGAAGGGGGCAGCTTTATCCCGACGGGAGAAAGAGTAATAATAATGTTTATAATGCTACAGCTGCGGGTATAGTAAACAAAATCATACGAAAAGAAAAGGGGGGATATGAAATAACTATAGTAGATGCATCGGATGGCCGCGAAGTGATTGATATTATACCTCCAGGACCAGAACCTCTTGTTTCAGAGGGTGAATCTATCAAACTTGATCAACCATTAACGAGTAATCCAAATGTGGGTGGATTTGGTCAGGGGGATGCGGAAATAGTACTTCAAGATCCGTTACGTGTCCAAGGTCTCTTGTTCTTCGTGGCATCTGTTATTTTGGCCCAAATCTTTTTGGTTCTTAAAAAGAAACAGTTTGAGAAGGTTCAATTATCTGAAATGAATTTCTAGGTCCGCGGATTTATCAACGTATTAAGTTCGTAAAAATAACGAAATCTTTTTTTTGATAATTATGTAATTCTGTATAATCAAAAGATTATGAAAAGTCCCTTGTTTGTTTCTATTCTTTTTCTACCATATTTAGTTCTACCATATTTAGAGAATTCACCGCAGTACTAGTCAGTCATAGTATGTAGATTGTGAAGAAGACTATTTGACTTTACCCATTTTTTGTTTCTTTTTTCTTTTTTTCACCCCCAAGAAATTGGAGCACTATAATTATGTCACAGTTTTCGGATTTCAATGTCATAGAATATAAATATATTCAATTAAGAGTTTTAATAGTTTTTGTTTTTCTATTTGACTGTAAGAAAATTCAACTCGATACTAAACAGAAGATAAATAAACGGAGAATATTAAGCACAGTATAAATTGAAACTGGAAAAACGGGATTCTAGGAGGGATTATTTGTCTTCCTAGAACCCTTCTTGTTTGTGTCGAAATATTCTCCAAAATAGTTTCATATACCAAATATTTTCATATAATAATGCCTATTGATCTCGTTCGTCAAAGAATCCTATCCCCCATTCTTAATTTAGATTTTTTCCGAGTTTTTATTAGAACCTTTATGACATAATGACATATAATATATAATATAATATATTTTTTTATTTATTGCATATAAGCATATAACATATAAACATATAAGAAGTAGTAGAGTAGTCGACAAACAAAAAAGAGAGGGAA